AATCGAAGAATTAAAGATGAATATAAAAAAAAAACTTAATTGTGTGAACCGAAAACTGAACATTGCTATTACAAGAATTGCAAACCCCTATAGACATCCTAATATTCTTGCAGAATTTATAGCCGGACAATTAAGGAATAGAGTTTCGTTTCGTAAAGCAATGAAAAAAGCTATTGAATTAACTGAACAGGCGGGTACAAAAGGAGTTCAAGTACAAATTGCGGGACGTATCGACGGAAAAGAGATTGCACGTGTCGAATGGAGCAGAGAGGGTAGGGTTCCTCTACAAACCATTCGAGCTAAAATTGATTATTGTTCCTATACAGTTCGAACTATTTATGGGGTATTAGGAATCAAAGTTTGGATATTTGTAAATAAAGAATAAAAAAATTATCCTTTTCTTTAAGGTTCCATGTTTCGGTAAAACCAAAAAATTACAAATTCTTACATTGTTATTCCAAAAAAATGATAATTTTTCAAATTTTATAAGATTGAATAAATAATCTCAATTAATCATTTGATATTGATATAATTGCTATGCTTAGTGTGCGACTCGTTGTTTTTTTTTTAGAGTGGGTTAGAGTTCAACAATAAAATAAACCGACTTGTAGTATGAATTAATTAATAATGAACTAATAACCAACTCATCGCTTCGGATTATCTGGATTTAAAGAACTAATCAAAATTGAAAATATAAATAAAGATATGATATTTTGGTGATATAATTATAGCAACTGAGATATTAGATATTGTATAAAAAAAAAAGAAAAACGAATCATATTATTACTTGTAAAGCAATAAGAATATACAGATAAATGAAAGGGTGAAAGAAAGAGAGAAAATAGAATATAAATAAATATACAGCAATGATATAGAATTCGAATATGTAAAGGTCTTTTGGTTATCTCATAAAAGGTAGTGTAATAAAGCATCAATACTAACTAATCCATATATGGATAAATATATTCCCATAATAAAAAAAATAAAGAGCATTGGGTCAATAAAAACTAAGAAGGTTGATTCAAGAAAAAAAATTTTAAATCTATATTATTTTAAATCTTATTTGAAAGGCTCCATTGTAGAATTCCAGACCTAATCATTAATCGAGAAGCGATGGGAACGACGAAACCTGTGAATATCTAAGATTAAAAAAAAAATCTTTATGATTCATTGGGCAGGATAGCGGAACGAACCAAGAACCAATCCATTTTTTTTAGGAGTCATGGGATAACCCAGCATTACATATAAAAGAAAATGGATAATGAAAGAGTAAATATTCGCTCGCGAAATTCTTTTTTATTTCAAAATGGGAGCCAATCCGATACGATAAAGATGAAATAAAAAAAAGATTCGTTAGAACCTTCTATTATAATAGAACAAAACATCTAGTTATATATTAAGTAACTATGGTATAACTATATAGTTAGTTATATATAGTTATAACCATATGGGTAGGAAAAATTGTCTAGTAAGAATACATGTCTAGTTCTATATCGAAACAGGATATACAAATTTCCAATAGATCAGTCGATTCTATGAAATATCAAAAAAACCCCGCGATTCTATTATATTATTCATTAAACATATGTATATATATTGTATATTATATTGGCATTGGTTAAATCTATCTATTTTGTTTAATTACTTTATTCGCGAGGAGCCGTATGAGGTGAAAATCTCATGTACGGTTCTGTAATAGCGATGGAATTTGAAAACAACCATCAACTATAACCCCAAAAGAACCAGATTCCGTAAACAACATAGAGGCAGAATGAAAGGAATATCCTATCGAGGTAATAATATTTGCTTCGGAAGATATGCTCTTCAGGCACTTGAGCCCGCTTGGATCACATCTAGACAAATAGAAGCAGGGCGGCGGGCAATGTCACGAAATGTCCGACGAGGTGGACAAATATGGGTACGCATATTTCCAGACAAACCGGTTACAGTAAGACCTACCGAAACGCGTATGGGTTCGGGAAAAGGATCTCCCGAATATTGGGTAGCTGTCGTTAAACCAGGTCGAATACTTTATGAAATGGGCGGAGTCGCGGAAAATATAGCCAGAAGGGCTATTTCAATAGCAGCATCAAAAATGCCTATCCGAACCCAATTCATTATTTCAAGATAATAATTAGAACCAAAGGAAAGAGGTCTTTAGGAAGAAAAATAATTGCAATTGTAGGTTTCTTTTTTTTGTTGAATGCAGAATATTCTTTTTTTTTTACTTCAAGCTTTTGACTGAAAGAACAGAAAAAATAAAAAAAAAAAAATATGATTCAACCTCAAACCCATTTGAATGTAGCCGATAACAGCGGAGCCCGCCAATTGATGTGTATTCAAATCATAGGAGCCAGTAATCGACGATATGCTTATATTGGTGACATTGTTGTTGCTGTAATCAAGGAAGCAGTACCCAATACGTCTTTAGAAAGATCAGAAGTGATCAGAGCTGTAATTGTACGTACTTGTAAAGAACTCAAACGTAACAACGGCATGATAATACAGTATGATGATAATGCTGCGGTTGTGATTGATCAAGAAGGAAATCCAAAAGGAACTAGAATTTTTGGCGCAATCCCCCGGGAATTGAGACAGTTAAATTTCACTAAAATAGTTTCATTAGCACCTGAGGTATTATAAGCCGAAACCATGATATAGATATATCATTTGTGAATGAAATAGATTACTTAATAGATTATGTCTTACACATATACCTTCTGTAGTAATTAATTCTATTAATTATTAAATAATTATTTAATTCTATTAGTAGTATATTATATATATGTATATAAAATTTTATATAATATATATATATATATAATCTTATATAATATAAAAAAAAAATATTTTCATATTTAAATCTCATATTTGAAAATAAATATCAAATATTGAATATATATATATATTTAAAATAAAATTTCAGAAAAAAAAAAAGTAAAAAAAAAAAGGGAGCATGTTGATTATATCGAAAGGAAAGGGCAACATAGATTTTCCTTTATTATGGGTAAGGACACCATCGCTGACATAATAACCTCCATACGAAATGCTGACATGAATAGAAGAGGAACGGTTCAAATACCATCTACTAACATCACTGAAAACATTGTAAAAATGCTTTTACGAGAGGGTTTTCTTGAAAACGTGAGAAAACATAGGGAAAGGGACAATTTTTTTTTAGTTTTAACTCTACGGTATAGAAGAAATAGAAAAGGATCATATAAAACGAGTTTGAATTTAAAACGGATCAGTACACCTGGTCTACGAATCTATTCGAATTATCAACAAATTCCAAGAATTTTAGGAGGGATGGGGATTGTAATTCTTTCTACTTCTAGAGGTATAATGACAGATCGAGAGGCTCGATTAGAAAGAATCGGCGGAGAAGTTTTATGTTATATATGGTAATCTTTCTGATATCCGAATTATATTATATGAAATGCAAAACTTCTATAAATTTTTGTGAAAAAAAAAAAGAGAGAGAGAAAACACAGGTCTCTGATATCACTCCTCATACTTTAATGAATGCGTGAAAGGGGTTTAACAGGAACAGGAATAAAAAAACAAACGGATTCATGAGGATTTAATTAAATTTTTGAATAAATTTCCAGAGGTATGTTCCAGATTCATTTTTATTTTCATAATGAGAATATGATTCTAGACTATCTTTCTGAAAAGGTTCGACGTACTCTTCTTTTTTTTTATACGTATACGACAGAGAAAGCGAAAATGAAAGTATAAGTTATTTTATTACACTCACCGTTTTTTCAGCCTCAACATTTTGGGGTACGATTTTAGAAGTTAAAAATTTAAGGAAACCATATTTTCTTCCAATTAAATGGATTCGGGATTAAGTTAAGGAATGACAAATATGAAAATAAGGGCCTCTGTTCGTAAAATTTGTGAAAAATGTCGATTGATCCGCAGGCGAGGGCGAATTATAGTAATTTGTTCCAATCCAAGACATAAACAAAGACAAGGATAATATTTCCACAAGAAAGGGCTTTCAATTATAAAGGACTGAATGCAAAAATAACAATATTTAAAAGATTTTGAATTTCAATATAATATAAATTACACTAAATTACATAAAATTATATACGATTATATATATAAATCATATTATTTATATTAAGATATATAGTTTATATTAAGATATATAGTATATAAGATATATAGTAACATATTTGAATATATGCAAATTTCAAATTATTGAAATTCTAAATTATATTTATATATATATATATATTATATATATTATAAGTTATATTATATATATTATAAGTATAATAGATATTTTTTATATTTTAAATAAATCAGAAATTCCATTTTTGGTAATTGTATTCTATATTAATAGAAATAGAATACATAGATATCGAATACAATTAATATTCTATTAATTGTAGTTTCTAATAAAAAAAAAAAAGAAAGCATCCGTTTTTGACATGAAATGGATATATCCATATACCTCGGACTTCTATTTATGAAATAACAAAAAGATAATAAGATATGGCAAAACCTATACCAAAAATTGGTTCGCGTAAAAATGGACGTATTGGTTCTCGTAAGCATACTCGTAAAATACCAAAGGGAGTTATTCATGTTCAAGCAAGTTTCAACAATACCATTGTGACTGTTACAGATGTACGGGGTCGGGTCATTTCGTGGTCCTCTGCTGGTACTTGTGGATTCAAGGGTACACGAGGAGGAACACCATTTGCCGCTCAAACCGCAGCAGGAAATGCTATTCGAACAGTAGCGGATCAAGGCATGCAACGAGCAGAAGTCATGATAAAAGGTCCCGGTCTCGGAAGAGATGCGGCATTAAGAGCTATTCGTAGAAGTGGCATACTATTAAATTTTATACGGGATGTAACCCCTATGCCACATAATGGGTGTAGGTCCCCTAAAAAAAGACGTGTGTAAAACGAAAAATAAACATAGAAGAGATTGGATTTCAAGAGAAATAAACAATTCAAGGATTTGAAAAAAAAAAAGAA